CAAACAATTCGATGGGAGTAGTTGCTGAACCATACCACATAGTTCCAGCAACAACAAAAGCGGCAAAAAAGACAGCCGCGATACTACTGGAGAGTACGGTTTCAATATTTCCCATACGTAATCCTTTGTATAGACGTTGTGGCGGTCGAACGCTAAGATGGAATAGACCCGCTAATATGCCCAGTGTACCTGCTGCAATATGATGAGAAGCTATTCCTCCCGGAACAAAAGGATCAAAACCTTCCACGCCCCACGACGGATTTACAGGCTGTACTCTTCCCGTTAGTCCATAAGGATCGGACACCCATATTCCAGGACCGTACAGACCTGTTACATGAAATGCACCAAAACCAAAGCAAGCCACCCCGGAGAGAAATAAATGAATGCCAAAGATCTTGGGCAAATCCAAAGAGGGTTTTCCTGTACGTTCATCAGAAAATATTTCTAGATCCCAATAGACCCAATGCCAGATAGCTGCCAAAAAGCATAAGCCAGAAAACACAATATGCGCCCCAGCTACACCTTCGTAACTCCAAATCCCCGGATTCGTTACAGTTCCTCCTGTGATACTCCAACCCCCCCATGAATTGGTTATTCCTAAACGAGTCATGAAGGGTATAACGAACATACCCTGTCTCCACATTGGATCAAGAATAGGGTCAGAAGGATCAAAAACTGCTAATTCATACAGAGCCATCGAGCCCGCCCAACCAGCAACCAGGGCTGTATGCATTATATGAACGGAAAGCAACCGGCCGGGATCATTCAATACAACGGTATGAACACGATACCAAGGCAAACCCATGGAAAATACCCCTTTATCGAAGAAAAATAGACACTACGTAACTTTATTGCATTGGAAAGGTTCTACTATGACTATCCTATAGACTTCCCCTGTTCAGTAGATTATTTCCTAACAAGGGTTATGATTCTATATTCTATTCGTAATAATGGAAGAATTCTGTTCGTAAGAACAAAGAGAAGCAGATTTATTCTATACTCGATAAGTACCAATATGCAATGGTGGATTGATACCATTTTCTATGAGTAAATGTGTTCATCCTTCATTTATCATTAGAAAGATCTATTCGAAAAAATTTTCCTTTATTTATTTTGTCTTTCTTTCTAAATTTTTCTAATCTATGGATAAAATAAATATGATAAAGTCAATATTATAAATAAAGACAATAAAATCATATTGTTACGTTTCCACATCAAAGTGAAATATAGTATTTAATTCCTTTTTCTTTCAATCCATGCCTATTGGTGTTCCAAAAGTACCTTTCCGAAGTCCTGGAGAGGAAGATGCATCTTGGGTTGACGTATAGTGCGACTTGTCAGATATATTGGGTCATATGGGATTTCCCCGTTCTCTCCCCCGACCGAGATATCCTCTGTTTCGCCCAAGAAAGAGAAATGGAATCATCCAAAAACTGGAGCGTGAACTGAAATTAAATGCATTATTTGGGGAAATTCATAGAATTATATCAATTAGACTAATTTATGGTTGGCTTTGGCTGGACAAAAAAATGAAGTATCCAGACTCCGTTTAGAAAAACCCAATTGGTAATATATCTATGATTACTACGTGTATCATAAATGATTATTTGTAAAGTCATAACAACAAGAAATGAAATGGTGATGGGAAGGTTTGTCCTATATGTGCAAATCAAAATCGGGCGGATCTTTACCCGGAGTAGAGCATAAACCTAAAAAGATGAAAGAGGCCCATTCAGGAACAAGAAAATATCATCGTGATTTGGATTGAATTTCGATGAAAGAATACATCAATGAGAAGTTAATTCGATAAGTTTATTTACCCCTTTTTAATATTATCTTTATATTATCAAAGAAGAAATAAAAATTCATCTTTATTGAAAAATCGAAGAAAAAACAAACCCTTTCATTAAAAAGTTAGAAAAACTCAAAAAATAAAAGAAAGCGGACTGGAATCTATACATTGATTCTTTTCTTCGCAATTTTTTTTGAACCGTATGCACCAAAAGGTGCATGTACGGTTCCTAAGGGAAACAATTTTACCCTACTCAACCGACTTTATCGAGAAAGATTACTTTTTTTAGGCCAAGAGGTTGATAGCGAGATCTCGAATCAACTTATTGGTCTTATGGTATATCTCAGTATCGAGGATGAGACCAAAGATCTTTATTTGTTTATAAACTCCCCTGGCGGGTGGGTAATACCCGGAGTAGCCATTTATGATACTATGCAATTTGTACGGCCAGAAGTCCATACAATATGCATGGGATTGGCCGCGTCAATGGGATCTTTTATTCTGGTTGGAGGAGAAATTACCAAACGTCTAGCATTCCCTCACGCTTGGCGCCAATGAAGTTTTTTTATTTGAGAGAAAAAAGAAAACTATGCCTTCGCCATATGAATATTAAGTAATAATAGCATGGCACTTCGAATTCGATATGCAATTTTTTTTCAAAAGATTTGATTATGTATCGAGAGAGTAGTATGAGATAAAAGATATTTCCGACTTTCTCTTATCTATCGGAAGTCCAATTCAGCGTCACAAACTTGTTTGTTTTCACACCGAAGGGCTCTTAACAATATTTAAGTTATAAAAAAAGAGTGCGAAAAAAACCAAATTTTTCTTTTTTGGTTGGCTCAAAAAGAAACTTTGGGATTGCTGAATCAAAGACAAAAAAAAGAATCCATTTTAAAATAGAAAGCAGCGGAGCCATCATAGTATTTTTGAACTTCTCCGAAAAAAAAAGAAGGGTGGCATTTTGATCATTTACCCATCTGGGGTTGATAGATTCTATTTTTATCTTTCTTGAAGAAGAAAATTGGGGTCAATTTGATTATAGAGCCGTATGCAATGCATAAAAGATAATGCCCGTACGGTTGTTCAATTCTATCCTTTTTCCTATTATTCTTTATCTTTCTTTTCTGTTTCTTTCATCACACTAGATAGAACTATTATCAGGGTAATGATCCATCAACCTGCTAGTTCTTTTTATGAAGCACAAACGGGAGAATTTATCCTGGAAGCGGAAGAACTGCTGAAACTACGCGAAACCCTCACAAAGGTTTATGTACAAAGGACGGGCAAACCTTTATGGGTTGTATCTGAAGACATGGAAAGAGATGTTTTTATGTCAGCAACAGAAGCCCAAGCTTATGGAATTGTTGATCTTGTAGCAGTTGAATGAAAAAAAAACGAATTTTGTGCAAATCCGTGATTTGAGATTTTATCTACGAGTTGATTATATAAATATTAAATAAAAAAATCCGGTTAGGATCAATCTAAACCAGCCCATTATGTATATGACTCAACATGCCAACTATTAAACAACTTATTAGAAATACAAGACAGCCCGTTCGAAATGTCACGAAATCCCCCGCCCTTCGGGGATGTCCTCAGCGTCGAGGAACATGTACTAGGGTGTATGTGCGACTCGTTTAGATCATGATCATGAGCTGACACAAAAAAGGCAAGAAAACCGCTTCCAGTATGAATGATCAGTACCAGTGAATAGGATAGAATGGAAGAAAGGACTCCATTCACTATCTAAAAATAAGCAAATCTATCCTTCTATTGTATATAAAGTTTATGGTTTCCATTGGTGCAAATCCAATCACCTGAATTTAAGATGAGAAACAATTCTCCATTGGTAGCAAATGGTTATCCATTAAGCGGAAAAATCTTATTGAAATTCAAAAAAAAAAAACAGAAAAATGAAGTTCTCGCCCGGTCAAGAACGGACTACGAGGGTCAGCTACTCAGCTAACTTTCATAATTAAATACCGTTACTGTATAGGTGGGTCTCTTTGTGAAAGACCTATTACTGGATAATTCATGGGTAGAGCCAAAGAGTGTGGTGTGAACTATACAAGTTACCAAGAACATTGATGAAATATTAAATGAAGCCAAAGGCTCCGGTGTATAGAGAAGACCTCACCGTTTAAGAAGTAACCATAGAAACGAGGAAACCCACTATTTCTTTATTCATTTAATTTCTATTTCTTTTTTTTTTGACACCTAGCAAAAGAAAATTTATTATTTCTTTCATATTTCGCAGTAAAATACCAAAAAATCGTGGTTGGGAAGGTTATAGTAGCCAAAGCCATTGGAATTTTTATTTTATACATTGGAAAAATCCGTTATTAGTTATTAATAGGCCAGGACGGGAAAAATAATAACTGAAAGAAAAAAATCAATTAGTTATTTGTCAAAATTTTATTTATTCAATGACTAGAGTTAAACGCGGATATATAGCTCGGAAACGTAGAACAAAAATTCGTTTATTTGCATCAAGTTTTCGAGGGTCTCATTCAAGACTTACTCGAACTATTACTCAACAGAAAATAAGAGCTTTAGTTTCGTCTCATCGGGATAGGGATAAGCAAAAGAGAAATTTTCGTCGTTTGTGGATCACTCGGATAAACGCAGTAATTCGAGAAAAGGGAGTATCCTATAGTTATAGTAAATTAATACATGATCTATATAAGAGGCAGTTACTTCTTAATCGTAAAATACTGGCCCAAATAGCTATATCAAATAGGAATTGTCTTTATATGATTTCCAATGAAATCAGAGAAAAAGTGGATTGGAAAGAATACACCGAAATAATTTAAATGGGGTTCCCCGGAGAATGAACTCCGGGAGGGTGGAGTTGGAGTCAAAATTACTCTGAGAAATGCGCTTAAAGTAGTCAAAATGAATGAACACGTTGAATAAAAAAAGATTTTTTTCCGATTCGTTTTTTTTTTACGACACAAAAACCTGGATTCTAAGATTTGTCAAATAAAACACCAATCCATCTTTGAGTTCGGATTGGAATTCTGATTGAGGTGAACAAAAAACAAGCCTATTTATTTCTGGTTCTAAGACCAGTAGTTCTAGTGGTCGACTCAATTCTTTCAAATTGTTTCTCATTATTGAGAAAAGGTAACAAAGATAAAATACGAGCTTGTTTTATAGCAATAGTAATTAATCGTTGTTGTTTCAAGGTCAATCTATTCACTCG